AAAAATAATATTTAATTTTATAAAATTTTTTTTTTTTAAATTTTTAAAAAAAAATAAAAAAAAAAAAAAAAAAGAGCTATTGTTGGGTAATCAATTGTATACTGCAATAACAACAAATATAGCTATTGTATCTTAATAACAGATGATATTCACACCAAAAAAAAAAAAATATTAAAAGGAATATTAAATTATATAATGTAAGACATAATAAGTCAAACCAAAATAAAAAATATACATAGTACCTAATATAATAAGATATGCAGTTATTACCTAGAGTGGGTAAATGAACATTAAACTTAACAATGCTATAAATAGGAAAAAAAAAATAAAATTACCAAAAATAATTGAAAAGGTATACTGCAATAGTTAATAATAAAATAGTTACAGTTTACAGTTACATATAGTTCCCGTTAAGTATTTAATGGGTAATGTTTAATGGGAAAACTATAATTAGACTTCTAACCACAAACCCTAGAACTACTATATTGATCTAACCTGGGATTATTAATATATAAAAAAAAACCTATCTGGTTTTTATATAAAATAGGATCTCCACCTCTTGCTGTTTCAAAGAAAGACGTGTCGAAATTTCTATTTGATGGAGATATTTGTAATTGGACCGACTACTACAGATAATTAAAATACTAATAATATTGCAGTAACAACTACAGCTCATCCAAACAAAGCTAGTTTATGTAATCTTATTCCGGGACTTCTCATGTTTAATATTGTAGTTATGAAGTTAATTGCTCCTAATAAACTACTTATTCCTGACAAATGTAAAGCGAAGATGGCTAAATCTACACTTGGTCCACTATGACTTTGTATACCCGATAAAGGTGGGTAAAGTGTTCATCCGGTTCCTGCTCCATTTTCAATACCGCTTGCAAATAAAAAGAGTATTATACTAGGTGGCAACAATCAAAAACTTATATTATTAAGTCTAGGGAATGCCATATCTGGACCACCTACTAATAATGGTAATAGAAAATTACCAAAACCACCTATCATTGCTGGCATTACTAAGAAAAATATCATAACAATTGCATGTGCAGTTATAATACTGTTATACAATTGGTTGTCTGCAATGAATTGAACTCCAGGTCCGGATAATTCTAGCCTAATTAGTACAGAAAATGCTGTACCAACTAAACCGGCAAATAGTGCAAAAATTAAATACAAAGTACCAATGTCTTTTGCATTAGAAGATAAAAATCATCTTTCTATTCACATAAAATCTCTGTTTTAACTATATTTGTTCTATTATTTATTTTCTTATTTAAACATCAACAGTTTCAATTGTAAACGTAATATCAAATAAGTATACCTTTTAAACATACTACTTGACAAAGTTAATTATCATTATCATTATCATTATAATTATTATCCTCTGTGTGTCTGGCTAATAACTCCTCATACTCATTTTCATCTTTACACAGAGATGCCTGGGTCTGTTCCAGGTGCTTAAAATATATTTCTTCCCGTCATCTCAAATTATTTAAGAGATCGGGATCTGGATTATCTTTAGCTTTCTCAGCGTCAAGACTTTCACGGACTTCAACATAGTGAGTATGAGCAAATGTACATATATCATGCTTCTCTTCTATTAAGTTTCTAAGCTCATTTAATTTTTCACGTTCATCATTAGTATTATTAGTTTCAGTATTAGATTCAGTATTAGATTGAGTAGGTAAATCTGTAGATGAATTAGTATTTGTATTATCTGGTTGTCCTCCGCCTGTATCTTGAGGTCCCTCCATCATACTATGAACAGGAAAAATTTCGTGTCAAAATAAATCAACTAAAAGAGGTTGATTTACGCATATTTTGACTAATAAACTACATGATAATAAAGTAAAGAATAAAAATATAGGATTTGAAATTAAGAATACCAAACGACAAATTAAATACAACTCTAATTGTTGTTTTGATAACCCTCTCTTGTAGCCAGCTCTAATAACCGAAGCTAATATAATAACCATAAATACAGTTACAAAAAACATATGGATATTCATTAATATGTTTTTTGCAGGTTTTTTTGTTAGTACTAGATTTTAAATTAAATCTCCTATTCATATATATATATATAAATTTGTATTTGTATAAGTGCATTTTAATAGCAATAAGATAATACGTAAAAAGTTTCCGTCTCAGTTTAATAATTTTCTATTACATCCTTAGCAACTAAAGATGTACATGAGACAGAAAGCTTTTAAACAAGCATTTTTGTTTAAGTGTATTTTGTAACTTGTAACAATAAAGTATGATAATCATACCTTATTGGAATTCATTTATGTAATAAAATGATTTTTATAATTTGTTCTAGAATATTTATATAAAATTTTAATTATAATTTATAACAACTTTAAAACGTTCAAAAGAACAAAAGCGTGTGATTTACATAGATTCAATAGAAGCTAAATATATAAATGCGTATTATTTATTTTACCAAAGGGGAAAGGTTTGTAAATTATTAAATTTGAGCAATAATAATCTAACAGCAACAAAAAATAAAGCTGACAAAGTTTTAATAGCCTAAAATATACTTAGTAAAAATGGTTAAATAATAAATAACTAGTTCATTTATTATCATTAAATTAGTACCTATTTATTATAACTTACTTATTAATAAACGAGTTATAAATAAACGAATAAATTTAGGTAAAAAATATTTAGATAAAATATATATTATAATAATTAATAATATAAAAGAAAAAGTTACTTGATTAATAAAATAAAACGGAACTAATTGTGGCATATAATTTTTATTGGAGTTTAATTTACTTAATGCATATCTTTATGCATCATATATAATATTAGATGGTATAAAATAAAGAATATTTAATCTTATTTAAATTTGTAAGGCCACAGATATGAAAACTATAAATCAGTTACTTTTTGAGCTATCAAAACAACACTTGTATATAAAAGGAAATATCTGATACTATTGTGTTAATTACATAACACTGTAAAACAATTAGTTCAAACTAAAGTCTATTTATTGTAACATACGTAGTAGGTTGGCAATACCTGATGTATGATAAAACATATGTGGTCCTGCGTTTCTATTAGCTTGAACATTAAAATACATATGATATTCTTCTAAAAATCTTGCACCATTGGCACCAAAAATATGTGTAGGTGTACGTACATGTGGATGAAAGTCTCCAGTCATAACAATAGCATTACTCTTTCTGGCATGATCCAATGCATTTGCAAGGTTAGTAGCAAATGGTTGATTAGAACCATTATGATTATAACCTGGATCACCTCCATGAATAATATAGTGACGATGTGTAGTAAAGTCAAAACCATTACCACGAAATGCTATGTCAGATGAGCCAACATTGCCTTCTCCACCTCCAGGGTTCCCACCTGCATTACCACCAGGATTGTTACCTCCTGAATTACCTCCTAAATTACCGCCTGGATTACCACCTGGGTTATTACCTCCTGAATTACCACTTGGATTACCACCAGATCCAGATGCAGTACCAGAACCTGGATTACTAGCCGCATCGGCCTTGAAGATATCACCAAAGCCAGGAAGACCTGAAAAATTTAGTCCGAACAATAACTGACCTAAATTAATACTAGGTGTTATAAGACTAAATAATTCAGTTAATACTTCACATGATAACCAATAGATTCCAGTTCAACACACAATTTCATGGTATAATGTAGGATCACCCAAACACAATTTAATATAAGAAGCGAATAAAATTGCCACTACTCTTGGTAATAACTTAGAAATACCTATAGAAAATACATAATTTATAGTTTTTATATAGAACGCCCGAAATTTATGTGAATTGCTGCAGATGAAAATTAACTTTACTAATATAACCGCTATGGCTATTAAAAGTAACAGGACAATTAAAATGTATGTTACATTTGTAAGAAATAGGTGTAAATCCCCTAACACAGGGGCATCCAAAGAAAATAAATTTCTAACTTCAAATTGGTCTAATGGACTTAATATACCATTTACTACTTTAAAATTTTCCATAGTAATAATATAAAAATAATCTGTTTAAAAATAAAAAACCTATATACTATTGCTAGCAAATAACATAATATTCAATGATATTAAGTTTTGTACTATAAATATTAAGTTAATTTTTTACCCTATACAATTCCTTATGATCATTTTTAATCGTAAGATAAAAAAATAAAAATTAATGTATAGAACAATACAAGTAAAAAAAAAAAGCCATAATTTTAAAGTTAATGTAAATCTAACGCATCTTTAATATAACTACTAGTTAACACCACAAAAACTTGTGCTTGTATAAAAGCAATCCCTATTTCTAAGCCCGAAAAGGCGATAATAAACATTAACGGTATTAAACCTAAAAAAAAGAAAATAAATCCTGAAGTCATAATATTGTAACAAAACCCCGCTAAAATATTTAACAACATATGACCACTTAAAATATTAGCGCTTAAACGTAACCCTAAACTTACATTTCTAGCTAAATAAGAAATAAATTCAATTAATACTAAAAGAGGTAATAAAGCTAAAGGACAACCAGCCGGTACAAAAAAGGCAAAAAATTTTAAACCATGTTTTTGTAAACCTAATATAGTTGCACCTATTACTACGGTGAAACTCAGCGAAAAAGTTAAAATAAAATGGGCTGTTGATGAAAAACTATAGGGAACCATACCTATTAGATTATTTATTAATATAAACAGGAACAACGCGTATATAAAAGGTAAATATCTTTGACCATTATTTGAGTTTATTTGATTGATTACTATACTATGCACTGTTGCGTATAGAGATTCTATACTTATTGATCAGTTATTTGGCACAATTTTTTGTGAATTGTTAGCCAACTCATTTAACCCTAATAATATCATTGCTGCTACTGTTAAATATAATCCTATATTTGTAACAGATAGGTGTAAATCCCCTAACACAGGGGCATCCAAAGAAAATAAATTTCTAACTTCAAATTGGTCTAATGGACTTAATATACCATTTACTACTTTAAAATTTTCCATAGTAATAATATAAAAATAATCTGTTTAAAAATAAAAAACCTATATACTATTGCTAGCAAATAACATAATATTCAATGATATTAAGTTTTGTACTATAAATATTAAGTTAATTTTTTATCCTATCAAATGGTTAAATCTAAAGTTAACACGAGTAGTGGGATAGCAAACATTAAATTAAAACAATTATTTTCAACTATTATTAGATATATTTCATATAGTGTTAGATAATATAATATTATCTACATATTCTTGCATTTTACTTAGTTGGATTTAAGGTGCATTAAACTGTTTATGGTCATAATTATTAAAACGTTTATACTAGTGATGTTTTATATTTAACTCTATAAATTTATAATAATATTTATTTAGTATAGCTATATAATTATTATAGTTACTAGAAAATTGTAATAATTATGAAAACATACTGCAATTTTTACTGGATTATAATAATTGAAACGAATACGGAAATAAGTATAAAAATCTCTAGTACCATACTTATCTATTAATTTATAAGTTAATTAATATTGTACTGGAAAAGCTATTTTATATATTTCTCCTCTTGTGGTTGCATTAGCCCAATGATTACCAACTAATAATAAATAACGTAATGGGTGTAAATCAGCATAAGCATATTTTATTTTTAAATGTTATAGATTAAAAAAAAAAAAATGAAAATGTATAATTAATTCGAACCCTTCTAATTCTACAAGTTGGTACGTTTGATTCAGATGATATAGATAAATTTGGAATATACGCTTTATAATATTTCCATTTAATACGTCTCCAGCTGGTTTATTTAAATATTCTGTACTGGCATCAATAGTAAAGTTTAGTAAATATTAAATCAAGCTTATTTTGTCCTATTTGTTAATTTATTTATACTACTTTTTAGTAATAACTATACAACCTACCATTGCTAAAAGTAAAATTATAGAGGTTATTAATAATCAAATTGCATAACTAGTATACATAATATTACCAATACTTGTAATATGATCAGTATAAGCCAGAACATTATCTCAAATGCTAGATGTAACATATGATATACCACCTGTACTAGACTTAACATAAAGCATATTATTTAAATATGTGATTTCTTTTACAAAATTCATATTTTCATCTATGTTAAGGACACTTTTAATATTAAATAAATCTATTTCCATATTGGATAAATCATTTAATTTATAAAGTATTTCATTATTATCGGATAAACTACTACTATTTTCAAGTGGATAAAAACTACCATATGTATTTAATAGATAGCTATTACTAACTAAACTATAAGGTAAAACAGTAGATAAAGAATAACTAAAGACTAAAATTACCAAAAGTGCTAGTGGTATTGCATTACTAGTTTCACTAAATAGTTCAGAAATTCGCACATTAATTAACATTAGTATAAATAAAAACAATATGGATACTGCACCAACGTAAACTAGTAAATAGGAGATACCCAAAAAGTTTATGCCTAATATTATAAGATATCCAGCTATAGTAAAAAATAACGCGATTAAAAATATAACCGAGATAATTGGATTTTTTGTTATAATTACTAATAAGCCAAATATAATAGAAATTAATGCAAATATATCTAAAATTATTTCTTTATATCCATTAGTAAATATTTCATTTAAATAAAACAATCAATATAGAGAACTCATTTTAGGTAAAGTAACGAAAGCATGTGGTTTAGGGGGACTAGATAATCCTCATTCTAAAGAACTATATGCTCTTATTAATAATGATTGCAGATAATCTGTATAATGTTGTGGAATGTATCATGTATATTTAGATGATACATCTCCAGCTTTTAATTGTTTATAAGTTATATCTAAGAACAATCAAGTAGCTATTACACTAATTAATGATCCTAAACTACTTATTAAATTTCATCCCGCAAAAGCGTCAGGATAATCACTAATTCTCCTTGGCATCCCTTGCAATCCTAAAAAGTGTTGAGGGAAAAAAGTTACATTAACACCGACAAAAAAGATTCAGAAATGAATTTTTGCTAAGTATATATTATAATTTAACCCGATTATTTTAGGTATTCAGAAGTATCATGCACTAAATAAGGCAAATACGGCTCCCATACTTAAAACGTAATGGAAATGCAACTTATAAAAGTTGTGGACTATATCTTTACCAGTAATAAATATACTATTCATATTTCTATAGTAGATATTTGCTAACAAAAGGAACCCTATATCATAAAGGATTATAATATTTAATTCAATCTATTACAAAATTTGAATATATTTTATGCTCTACACTATATCTAGGACATGTTTTATATTTTCTAATTTATATAAAGGGTTTTATTTTAGTAACTCTATAGAATTTCATATAACAATATAATCTATTATGCATAAAATAATCATATATAAATAGCATATTATTATTAACATTTTTAAATTTAAGTGCAATAGATGTTAAATCTTTAGGACCACCTAAACCAGAAGATTTTTTACGTTTGAGAATTGTTGGATACAATTTAATATAGTATTGCTAAAATTTAATTTACACGTATATTCATTATATTGGAATTCTAGATTACATTCTATTCTATTCTATTCTATTACCAGCAGAGTTAAATACTAGACTGCCGTAAGAATCTACTATACCAGCAAAATATCAATCATATAGCTATATATTATAATTGACTTGAATATAATCTATATTGTACAGCTTACAAGCTTGTTTAAAACTATTGACTTTAAGTCTTATTAAAAACATTAATATTTTTTATAATATACATCATACTTTGTTTAGTAGATACTACATATATAGAATAAGGCTTATTTTTATCTGCTCTAATTCTACCTACATGTAAAAAATCTTGAATACGTGTTAATATTGTTATATCTCTATTATGTAATTTAATTCTAATTTGTTTAAGAATCTTTACATTTCAGATATAATTATATCTAATATAAAAGTTTCCATCTCCATTTATTATACCAGCAAATCAATTTCAAAAATTATCCTCTTAAAGATCTGGTAACTGACGTGTAGTCTCTGAGAATCCTTTACAGTTTTCTGCTGATTGTATATCCATAAGTTTTGGACCTATTGTAGTATGGTTATTTTAACTATTTAAAAGAATAATATTCTTACTAACATCTAGTTTATAAAGAAAAAATGTATAAATAAATAGTAAACAATACACAAAAAATATAGTTTCCAGCATATAGTCAGTTGCAAAATAATTCTTATTAGAAGATAAATTATTCTGACCCATTTGAGCTACAACATAGTAAGTCTTACCTAACTCAAAAAAATTAAGTGCAAATAATTACTATATAGATCCTGATACAGGAGGCATAGTCACTAAATTAACACCTAAATTTAGTAATGTCTCATGTACTTCAGGGCTTAGATAAATACGTCTAAATACACCAACACCAGCAACAACTCAAGTTAATATAAATATTGGATAAGGTGATGTATCGTATACACACACAGTAACAAAATTATTAAGACCTGCGCATCCTAATGCTGAAAATAGACTACCTACTGCCCTTACTACCTCATTTGGAAAAACCATTTGTAAAACACTACTAAGACCCAATAATACTGCAAAAGCAGGTGCGTATCATCGCCCACATACATATTGAGTACTATTTGGTTCGACTGGTGAAGTACAAGGAATAGTTGTATCATAAAAATTAGTAATGTTAGTAAAATTAGCAATATTAGTAAAATTAGGAATATAACTAAAATTAGGAATATTAGTAAAATTAGGAATATTAGTAATATTATCTATAATATTATATCCAGTAGGTACAATCGGAATAGTAGGTACAGTTGGTACAGTAGGTACAGTTGGTACAATTGGTACAATTGGTACAGTTGGTACAATCGGTACAAGGTCCCCAGGATTTTGTACTAACAATGCAAATAAAGTTGGTCCTTGCATTGCAGGATCAGCATTATAGAAAACATCTAATGCTACAGGGCACAAAGTTACTACTGGTGCAATAAGGTTATAAATTACTCATAATATAATAATATTTGTAATATTAGACTTTATATGTAAACTAACAAAAGCATGAGGTTCGGGTATATAATTTTTAATTCTTTTGTAATTATAGTGATTTAGTATACTAAATATAGCAATCGCTAGACTAATAATTAATATACAATGCGTTTTTTTTTTTTAGTAAATCTAATTTTACTGTAGTATAAACTATTATATTTAATATATAATATCACAAGTACAAGAATAAATATTATATTTATTCTTGTAGTACGATTACTTCTCACGAAGTGGTCTGGACCATAACTTATCTAATAATTCAACTTAATGAATTCTCGACTGCCACGTTTGGTCTCTACGGAGCCCCCTATATTTTTAAGGGTTTCCACGGTATTTACTTATAGCTATTTTTAATGAGTTAATTTTTGGCTTTACAAAAACATATAAGTGTTCACCGTTAGCAGTTAATAAATTACTACCAAAATGCGTACAACATTTTATGGTGGCATGACAACACGACACTTACTATTGTTTAAACAATTCTCTTAATTCATCTAATGATTGATGTTTATCACCTAACAAAGGATATTTATAGCAATGATCTATAATGGTATTTAAAGTTAACTTTTTATATGTTTCTAAAACATAGAAATTATCGTAAGGGTTTCTTATCTTTACACTTATGTTAAAATAGTTTTTTATCATATTTAACAAATAGTTGTCGTCATTTTGGCCAATAGAAAAAGAATGATAACCGGTTTTTCTTACGGAAAATCCACCTTCTGCTTCTATAAAGCCACTTAATCAACTAGGAAAATATGCAGGTGCTATTAAATTTGTGTTAGATCTAACTAAATTTAATTTATGTTTATACTTTTTACTTCTATTTTCAATATAATTACTTATGGAATTATTTTTTAAACACATCTTCATAAATTTAAGTTGACAAACTAATCTTGAAGTTAGAGGGGGATACGTATTAAATATATTTATACTTTTTACTATATTTTCTTTATCATCCATAACTCATATAACTTCATTTTTGTTTTTTATGTCCCTTACTGTTCCTCCTATATGTTTAGCAATATTAATTAACATAGTTTTGTTATAATTATTACCTTTTAATTTAATAACAAGTCTATATTGTAAATATTTCATACGTCACTGATTAACTTGTATACTGCCATTTCCATCCATTAGGCCAACTCAAAACATTTTTATATATTCTTCATTTGAACCAATCTTATTATATATAGATTCTCTTTTAAATGAAGGTATAATAGACGAACAAGATATAGAGTGTTTATCGTGGAAAGCTGTATCAAGAGATGCGTTTGCTAAAACAACACCTGATAATCCTCCTATAGTGAACATAAACACAAAACCTAATGCAAATAACATCGAAGGTGTTAATTCTAATGATCCTCCATAACAAGTAGCTAACCAACTAAAAATTTTTATTCCTGTTGGCACAGCGATTATTAATGTGGCGGCTGTAAAGTACGCTCTAGTATCCACGTCTATACCAACTGTATACATGTGATGCGGGGTTTTACGAGTATTATATTAGTACTAGTAAAGCATGGACTATATCTTATACTTATGATTTGTTAGCTTTACCTATAGATTTATTTTGTATTGTATAAAAATTCATATTATGTCTTAGTTTTCTAACTTTATAAAGATTTTCCATAGTTAAAGGTTGTTTACCTAAAATTATGGAAGATATTTCATTTCATATATAAAAAGATTTTTTTTTACTAGTTTTTAATTTAAATGTATTAAAATAATTTATAATATTGTACGTGGTATTTATTTTTACACTATTGCATGATATAGATAACCTATAAATACCACTAGTGAAACAAGTATTATACGAGGATAATTTTTTAGGTGTTCTTATTTTTGCTTTTGTTTTTGCATTAAAAAGTAAAGCTATTTTATCCAAAACTATTTTTGTATTTTTCTGATCTAAAATAAATAACATTTTTACATAATACGAAACATTTACTTTATAAACTTTTACTGAAAAACAACCTTCAGCATCTGTAAAACCCGAGAGCCAGCTATCATTTATACTTGGCACTTTAGTAATACCTATAAGTTCTGGTACTTCTTTAGTATTAAATAAAGAATATTTAAATCTTTTTTCATTTTTTAATGCAATATTCCATTTATTTAATTGATTAATTCTAGACTGTAAAACAAGATTTCCATTTAATAATAAATATAACAAAAATATACCCTTATTATCGGATACTATATATCTAGAAAACTTTCTATTATCATTATTATCATAAAAATGTTTAACTTTACCTATATTTAATGTTTGATGTATCTCATGTAAAATGGTATCATCTTTTTGAGTAATAACCATGTAAGATCTTCCTTTATGTTCTAATATTGCACCATCACCTTCTAAAAATCCCACAAATCAAGATAACCAACTATTATCTTTTTTAAAATTTGTATGAAAATAACATGCAAAATTTTTTTTAAACAAATCATAAGTATTTCCACGTATAGTCTCTGAGGATCCTGTTTTACCTAGTTCTAATTTAAATTTAGGAATACAAAGGTACGAGTTTCCTGCTGATTGGGCATTCCTATTAGAATTTAAACTATAAAAAGTATCTAACAAGTTTTCTAATTTTGTATTTTGTAAAAATATAAACAAAAAAAGAAGACCGTTCCAGCCTACAGTGGAATTTATTACCCATAAATCACTTAATGGGAAAGCCATCATTTGACTTCAAACCACAAATCCTAAAACTCCAATAGACATCATGGCATATACCCGTGTTTGGAATTTGGCCTAAATTATATAAATCTTAACCATTAAATTAATATGCAATATTAAACCTCTTTTAAATCAAAAAAAAAAAAAAATTCTTTTAGGCCTATAAAGTGTAATGGGCTAATTAAAAAAACTAAACTAAAAATGAGAATAAAGTATCTTATACACTTTACTTTTTTTTTAAGTATAATTTTATACTTTTAAACTTTAGTAAAAAAATATAAACAAACAATAATACTACACTTAATATAATAAATAAATAACTATTATTAAGAAAAAAAATTATTATATTTAGCAATTGTTGTTTTAATTCAGAAGCAAAATCTATTAAAGAATTATTATCACTTTTTTCTAAAGGAGAGTTTATATTATAAGATGAAGAAGAAGGATCACCAGGCTTCATATTACTTGATGTATCTAAACCAGGATTTCCTGAATCATCTTGAGAATTTTTTCTGATTATTTTAGATATATTCTCTTTTTCTTTTACGGTAAGTATTTGATTTTCATTAAAAAGATCATTTTTTTTTTTTTTTCCGTAGACAGGAAGTCCATGATAAATTTTTTTTGATCAGGAGTTGCCTTTAATGATAACTGATCATCTATATCGTCCTTAATAAAATCAAAATGTTTATCCACATGCTTATGTGTCATGTGTCTAACCCTAGTCTCTAGACTAAAAAGTTTAGAAGTATATTGTGGGTCATTTTTATCAAGGTTTTGTATTTTATCTGTAAATGATTTTAATAGTTCATTAAATTGTGCACTATCTTTGTTGATAATTTCTATTTTTTCTTTAGAAAGATGAGTATCTGCTACATCTTTAAGATTAAGAAGAGTCCTTGAATTAGATTTGAACAAGCTTTCATTCATTTTAATCCTATCAGCCGATAAAGATTGATCTCTAGTTTTATTTGCTAGGTCAACATTAGCTTGCAATTTTTTTAACATATCCTCAATTTTAGACATATTATCCGAATTGTTCATATAAAATTTATTGCTGGATGAAAATTTTCTTTGGTGACGTAAATTATACAACTTAACCTGTGAATTTAAAATATTTAACATCTGAATATTTAACATAAAAAATATAGCCTTTTTTTTAGTATTTAATAGCTTTTTATTTAAGCTCAATTTTTAATTTAAGTTGAGTCTATTACACTAGTGTTTGTTCTTTATTTTACTTTATTTTAAATAACAAAAACACTAATTATTATACGAAGTTAATTAATAACTTACTTTTTTTTGTGGTGCATAGCAAGGGTAAATTTAAGGGTTAAATTTGTTTATATAATTTGTTTTTTCTTAAAACAAGGGGATTTAATTTTATTATATAAAATTAGAGTGCAAACTCTTTGTTTTAAGAAATAGACCAAGCTATCTTATAATTTAATTATTTCTTTTATTAATTTAAGCTAAGCTAATTTAATTTAATTAAATTAAAAAGCCATTTATATCTTTAAACCCTAAATTAAAATCCTTTTTATACGTATAAATTACAATTAATGTAAAAAACAATTAACACGTTTAAATTAAAGTCAAATATGATTAATACACTTAAATTATTTATAAATAAACCTATTTAAAGGCTACTAGAATACACCTTAAATATATATATATATATATATATCCAGTACCGTCTACTCGTTGCTCTTTTTTCCTGCATTTGTACAGGAATTTAGATCCGCGATGATCCATTCACTATTTTTTAGTAATAACTAGACTTGTTACTATACCCTAAGCATTACCCTCGGTTTTATCAAAGTTACCTTTGATGGTTAGTATCTAGTTCTTTAGGACTTCCCCGGAGTTTGATACTGATGGACTAAATTAAACTTGCTTAAGGTTTACTAAATCCCTAGATATCCAAACACGCTTTTGTTAGAGCTTGCGGATATTGTGGTACTTATTATACCAAAACCTGGTATTATTAATATATAAACTTCTGGATGCATAGAGTTATAAAATTATTTATAAGTATTAACTAATAGATTTAACATTTCATCTATATAAGAAGTGTGTTTACGATTATCTAATCTTCAACGGATAATAGCTAATTCAGTAGATCCATCTTCACGCTTACGCTCAATATACTTTGCCCCCAAATAATTTAAAGCATCTTTATCTAAATTATTTAGGTTTAAAGGATTAAAGCATTGATATTCATCAGGACCATACGTCCATTTTGTTAAATCGAAATCGAATACACAAATTTCTAAACCTTTAACAGCTATAGCTCTTAATGGACCACGAATATCCTCGGTAGCCAGTTCACACTGGTAAGATAATTGCTCTATTAACTTCTTCCAGCCATCTCCAGTAAAAGTTTTAACTTCTACTATAAGACTATAATTAGCATTATATCATATAGTATAATCCGGTTGTATATTCTCAAGAATATTATATTCCTAACATATATATCATGGGCTATCACCATCAAGTTTATAATAAAGAGGTAAAGTCGCAGCAATAACACGTGAATACTCACATTCATGTAAGCTAGAACCCTTGGGATATTTTCTTGGTATTTCACCCCCCTTACTTAAGGGTCTTTTCTCAAGCACTAACCTCTTTTATAATTAAATATACCTTACCTTACCAACATCCGTAAAATTTGCTTGTAAAGTTAATCTACCAAGGGATGATAAATTATTAGTTAATAACCTATTATTGTATGAATAAAAGTTATATATATAAATAATGGTTACTAATAATAAATGCATAAAAAAATTATAACATTTTTTGAGTGGACTATATATTTATCCTATATTATTTCACTTATTATTAAAATTGGCTCATGCTTTAGCCCTAGCATTATCAGGTAAAGCACAATAAGCTTTAAGATATTTTAATTCATAATATTTGTTTATAAAAAAAAATCTTTTTTTTTTAGATTTACATGGATACTTTAAAAGATAGGTTTTAAAATAATCTATATCGGCTTTACTTTGTATGGATCATTTATAATAGCCATTTTGGCCTTTATCAAAATAAACATTACCTTTAAAAACATGTTTGTAATTAATAACATCAATTAATAATTTGTTTGTTACAGATATTGTTAGTTGAGGATAATTATTTTTAATAGAATATGTTATAGTGCCATCTGCATCAAAAAACCCTGCAAATCAAGTACTATTTATAGTAATACTTGCCGGGTATTTAATAGGTATATTTAAGCTTAACAAATAGATTCTAATTGTTTTAACCTGGATGTCTGTCTTATATTACCATTAATTCTATTAATTAATTCTATAATACCGTTTTTATTATGTAATCTGTATCTAACAGCTTTTGCTGCGGATCTAAGTTTTATAGATCCACCTAATTTTTGTTTAATAATAAATAAAACATGTTCGTCTGGTAAAGCCATTGTTATTTCACAGCTTATATATCCTGATTTACTTATTAATAGTGAACCTTCTCCATCAATAAGACCAGCTAGCCATTCATTTCAATGCTTATCATTTGAACATTTAGAGGATAATGAACGTGTAGTCTCTGAGGTTCCTACTAAAAATGGATATTTTTTCGTTACCTGCTTATTGTCTGACATTAATAAAATTTTAACTTTATAGGGATATAATATAATTAAAAATGTACCGCTTATTAATAAAGTATTTATTAATGAATACTCAGAGTTTAAGAATATAGTTCATTTCATTAGATAAATTACTTTATCTAAGGGCCATCCTTGACCAAAGAACCCATTTCTTCAGGTTTAACTTATTATCAGAAAAATGATACTCTCATATTAAACCCAGGTACCGTTAAAATTAATCACTACGGGCTTGTGCATTACATAAACTAAACTTATGTAATGGAAGAAACCGACTGTACATTAAGCATCATTTCAGACACCTACCAGTGAACCAGCCTGTGGCGGTCATTCATATAACCGACGGTCTTGAAATGATAAATTTATTGACCATTAACACTAGTATCGCTAATGTTTATACTAACTTTTTCTTATATATTACTAAAATATATGTAATATACTTATAAACTATTATATAAGTATATAAACCTGAAAGTTACAAGTAGTAATAATTAAACATTAACTAAATAAAGGGTATAATTTAATATTCACTATTTTAGATCTTATATATTTTTACATCTGTCTTTATAGCTTCATAACTTAAAAAATTTATACGTTAAACCCTTATTTATTTTCCCATAACTTTTGTTTTTTTTTATTCTTTTCTTTAGATAACATTAGACTTATTTATCATTCGCGCTTTTTCTATCATAAGTAATCTTACATCAAGATAAAGATGTTGTTTATTATATAAATCCAGATAAATTTGTTTTCATAAAGTATAAGATAGAGATTTTTTACTTAATAATGTATATTTATCAAAATAGGGAAATATATTAGGACAAACTTTAACTCCTGGTATACGGTATTCATACACATTTTTAACAAAATGATTAGATACCTTACCTGCTTTAAACATTTAACAAATATGTTCTAATATAATAACATTATTTTCTCCTTTTTGTGCTATACTGTAGTTAAAACTATATCCTTTTTTATCACCAATAGAACATGAAAAACATCCTTGCCCATCTGTAAAACCAGCTAATCAGCTATTATTTAAAGATGGTTTAATATTATTATCCACAAATACTATGGGTTTTAATCTTATATTCCCTTTACTAGCTCAAATATTAAAGCCATTAATAAATTTGTCTAACTGATTTTTTTTTTTTTGGTAGGTAATATAATATTGCCATTAAAAAGACTAATAATAATTTCTATTTCTCTTTTACTTTGTGTTATATATCTACTAGTTTTAACTGATTGTGATATAATTTTACCAAAGCCTAATGTTTCCTGTATATAGTGTAAAACTTTTATATCGGTTGTACTTTGCATAACAACAAAAGCTAAATCACCTCTATTATTTACAATAAAAGATCCATCACCTTCAGTAAATCCTGCAAATCAACTTAAAAAATTATATGAGGGAGATAAATTAGTAGGCAAATAAGCTTTATGCTTTTCATAAAAAGTATTATAATTAAAATTTAATCTTTCATTTTATCACGTTTTATTTGCATAAGTACTATATTTTCTAAAATCTTTATATATATTTTTACATTTTTTAATTTTCATGTTTGTATTCATTTTATTCATTTTTATATTCATTTTATATTTTTTATTATAGGGTTACTTACTAAGTGAGTTATGTACAGCTATATAACTATCTAAATTACTATACAGCTCGCTTGAAGCATAACCTGAAAATGATAAACCTACTATCAATGCAACCAATATTAATCAAATATAAATAAAGCTCATTTTTTTATTTAGCTTTATTATTAGATTTAAGTAATATTCCAATTTATTATTAATATTAATACCTAAAAGATAAGATAAACTTAAATTTATATTATCTTTTAAATAAAATTTAAATAATATTTGTATTATTAATATAATAACTAAACTTAAACAAATATAATTTAAGGCTTGTATATCAAATAATAAATTTTGTAAAGGACTAGATAGTGTAGTATCATGTATAAATATATTAAAACCGTCATTAGTGCTAGTAGAACTATTAGAACTAGTTGTATTTACACCTTTAGTTGATATATTACTTTCTAAGACTTTATTTCTATTAATATTACTAATAACTGAATGACCTAGTCCTGTAATTAAACTAGAACCAACTATGATACCAGCCTTTTGTAAAGGAGGCATAGCCGATTTAGCTATACCTTTACCTACAGCAGTACCTATACCTACTATAGAAGCACCTAATCCTATTTGACTACCTATGGTTTGCATATCTTTTGCTAATTCTGTTGCAGCATCTTTTCCTATAGATACAGTAGTGTTAAAATCAATATCTGGATTTATATTATTATTATCCTTATCATTAACATAATTTGCTATATATATGATATTAATTATATTATATAATATTAATTATATTATATAAAAGATATGTTAAATATAAAGGTATACTTATAAAAGAAAAAATTTGCATATATTTTATGTAATAATTTTTAGAGAATTTAAAGTCATCTAAATAAAGTAAAACAAAACTAAATGTAAATAAAGATGAAAGTATAAAGGATAAAAATGAATATATAAGTAATATTAATGAATCAAATATATTACTTTGTAACACTAAATTTTGGTGAATTTTAGCTCTATTTGAAAATTTAATTAATTTAAATGAAAAATAATCAACTGAAGTTAAAATAGCATATATTATATATAAAGAATTAAATAAAAGAATAAATAAACATAAAGTTTCTATAAAGAAAAGATGTTGGTATAAAATAGGATCTCCACCACCTGCTGTTTCAAAGAAAGACGTGTCGAAATTTCTATCTGTTAAAATCATTGTAATTGCCACATTATTTGCTTTTTTTGCTACGTTTGCGAGGAATAATAGCATGATAGTGTAACTACCTTAAATACTTATTATTTAGTATATTACATACAGGAAAGAAGTATAGAGCAAACAATCATATATTCACATACATGTTTGGACTATATCTTATTTATTTAAGTTGTAAATATTTTGCAGGTGATCTCAAACAAAGATGCTTTTTTTACCATTCATCCCTGATTTAATCTGTTTTACATAGTCCATAGGAAGTTTAGGATTAAAATAACTTTTATTAAATAGTTATACAAGCTTTACTCAATCCTTATAATCTAAAAACTTTTTCCATATAAAGGATATTTTGTATGATAATTAATAACCGCTAAATTACCTTTTAGGTTTGTAGTTATAACTCTGTACTAACGGTTATCACTGTTTATTATAACAGGTTTAACTAAACATTCAAAATTTATAGCAATTTGTTTTTTTTTATTCTATGTGTTATTTTTATATTTTTGTTTTTTGCTTAACTCAAACTTACACTTAATTTAATGGTATTTACTTTATTTGGAACTTCTAAGATAAAAGTGACCATCTGCTTCTATAAACCCCAATAATCATGCACTAGATAAAACAAAATAAGTATTTAGTCCTTTTTTTCAATAGAGGTACTTTTGTATTTATTATACCAAATTATTTAATTTATGTAACACATATATATTAGGAGTTTTCATATTACTATTGAGTAAAAGCACTAACAACAATAAACAATCTAAGTTATTTAGCTTATATATATATATATAAGCATTTTACCTTTTTTTCTAAAAATAAATCCATGACCTAGCTAATTTTTGAATTATAACAGCTAAAACTAAATCTTTCAAATGAAATACTATTTGAACAGATGGATAGTTAATATTACCTTTGACAAATCTATCGGTTTTAAGCACATGTTTTGTGTCGTCTACTTCTGTAATACCTGCAATGGTAGGAAAAATTCGGTATTTGAATTATTTACCTTAATAAATAAAGAAGAATTATTTGTATAATAATTTAAACCACCTCTTCTACCTATAAGGTTAGGTATAAGATAACAACTTACTGCTAAAGCAATACAACAAATAAATTCTGGCGTATAGTCTCTTAAGAACCCTAAAAAGTGTAAACTTGCTAGGTTTCCTGCTGATTGTGTGATATGGTTGTATCACGGTTCCCAGCAAATAGCCAGATTTAAAGCCGGCACTATTTTTAGATTACCGGCTAGCACAGGTAATGATAATAGTAATAATATTGCGGTAACAACTACAGCTCATCCAAACAAAGCTAGTTTATGTAATCTTATTCCGGGACTTCTCATGTTTAATATTGTAGTTATGAAGTTAATTGCTCCTAATAAACTACTTATTCCTGACAAATGTAAAGCGAAGATGGCTAAATCTACACTTGGTCCACTATGACTTTGTATACCCGATAAAGGTGGGTAAAGTGTTCATCCGGTTCCTGCTCCATTTTCAATACCGCTTGCAAATAAAAAGAGTATTATACTAGGTGGCAACAATCAAAAACTTATATTATTAAGTCTAGGGAATGCCATATCTGGACCACCTACTAATAATGGTAATAGAAAATTACCAAAACCACCTATCATTGCTGGCATTACTAAGAAAAATATCATAACAATTGCATGTGCAGTTATAATACTGTTATACAATTGGTTGTCTGCAATGAATTGAACTCCAGGTCCGGATAATTCTAGCCTAATTAGTACAGAAAATGCTGTACCAACTAAACCGGCAAATAGTGCAAAAATTAAATACAAAGTACCAATGTCTTTTGCATTAGAAGATAAAAATCATCTTTCTATTCACATAGAAATATCTGCTTTAACTACGTATGTTGTATTTATGTTTTCTTTCTTGTTTAAATTCGTTATTTTTTTCTCCTTTTTAATCTCACTTTCTTTATTAAGGTTCTTTACCTCATAGGAATAGTTCAAGTTTAAATAAATAGTATTAACAATATTACTAAAGTTGAACTGTGGAGACGATCGAATAGTATCCACAGCTAATACTAATAGCTGCGTTATATTTGTATGTACTATGAACGATTAATATATTTAAACTTTTATATATAATTTTAAATATATTGAATATATTTTTTAACCTCGAACTTAATAAGGTTAATTGTTCATCCTTTTTTGTTTAAT